TCAGCGGTACCTTACGGCTCTAATAAAAGAAAGGGGGTAAGGTACCGCTGAGTTCTTACTCTTAGAGTGAGATGAGCCTTTGATCTATTCCATAACATACAAATTGGAAAGTTATCTAGTCAACATAATCAAAATATTCTATTCGTAGAAATAACAAAATAGATCCTTTGCTCTGATCTTTCAAACCACTCTATTCCTTTGTTTCTTATGATGTTTTTGAACAATGGAATTGAATCTATTTCTATTGATTGATTTCTAGGCTCTCAAGAAAGAATCAATTTATTTTCTGAATAATTATATGGATTGAAATATGGATTTAAACAGCTAAGACGTCCTGTAAATTATTTCTATACTAAACTAATAGAACCTTAACTCTATAAAAAAAAAGATAAAAAAAACTGTGATGAAATAAAAAACAAGGATTTGGGTATGCGTAAAAATAGAATCTAATCCGCTTTTCAAACAAAAAAGTCAATTTTTTTGTTTGAAGAATTTTTCTTTTTTTTATAATACAAAAGAAAAATAGAAATTAAGTTATACGTTAAAGTTAATTGAATAATAGAAGAAGTTCCATTTGCTCAATGAATTACTCACCCCTAACCCTTTTTGTTTGTCTACTACTTTTTATGAATCTAAACAAAGGAGTTCCAATAGACCCGGAAAAGAAGAAATAGTAATCTTTGACGAACAAGAGAAAAATCATTATTATTTCGATACAAGACGACACAAGAAAGGGTAGAAAGTCCTTTTTCTTGTGTCGAATAGAAGATTAGTAAAACTTACAATCCCTCCTAGAAGTATCTGTTCCTTTCATTTATCCCGTCCTTACCTTGTATCCTCTTACATTGTTTTTGTATCCCTATTGTCTAGTGCTAGGAATGGGAGACAAGTAATGAATTCCATACATCTCGCAAAAACAGTATAAACAAAGCAAGCAAAGGGATTTACAGAATTTTTTGATCATACATATTTAATCGTATTGATCGACAAGAATTCCGCACTTTTTACCAACTTGATGATAAGGAATCTCTGGATCTAGAAATTCATTTCGTATAATTGAACCTTTTCAAACTGTTTCTTTTTAAGAACTAAAAAAATTTGTGCTAAAATAACAGACGCCAAGAAGAACAAAAGGCCTTGAGCGCGTAATGGATCTTGAAGCACTATTTCTGCATCTCCCTGACCAAACCCCCCTACATTAGGATTGCTTGTTAACGGTTGATCAAGCTTGATGGATTCGCCTTCTGAAACAAGAAGTTCTGGTCCTGGAGGTATAATATCAACCACTTGGTGTCCATCCGATGCATCAACTATGGTTATTTCATATCCTCCTTTTTCTTTACGTACTATTTTGCTTACTATACCCGCGGATGTAGCATTATAGACTGTATTGTTACTCTTGCTCCCATCAGGATAAATCTGACCCCTTCCCCTGTTCCCACCTACATATATGGGATATTTTAAGAAGTGAGCGTCTTTCTTCGTAGCAGGGTCGGGGGAAAGAATAGGAAAGACGATTTCACTATATTTCTGACCTGGAACAGGACCTATCACAAGAATATTTCCTTTATTGGGACGATAATTCTGAAAAGACAGATTTCCTATCTTTTCTTTCACCTCGGGAGAAATACGATCGGGGGGGGCTAATTCGAACCCCTCGGGTAAAATAAGAACAGCCCCCACATTCAAAGACCCTTTTTTACCATTAGCAAGAACTTGTTTCAGTTGCTTATCATAAGGAATTCGAACAACTGCTTCAAATACAGTATCAGGAAGTACAGCTTGCGGAACTTCAATATCCACAGGCTTATTAGCTAAATGGCAATTGGCACATACAATTCGCCCAGTTGCTTCTCGTGGATTTTCATAACCTTGCTGCGCAAAAATGGGATACGCATTTGAAATAGATGTTCGAGTTATTACATATATCATGATCGATACAGAAATAGATCGAGTGATCCGTTCCTTTACCCAGGAAAAAGTATTTCTATTTTGCATGATCCAATCGTTGATCCAGGAATTTCTACAATAAATTAGATAGGTAGCTAGTATAGTTCCCTATCCACAAGTCTGCCATTGTACTGAAATAATTCTACTGAAATAAGACGAATACCTTGAAGAGGTAGAAGTATAAAGAAAAAGTCAAATGGAAAATGCTTTCTTTATACGCGAATCAAAATTTTGATTGATATCAGGAGATCAAATAAGTTCTTCATTCATTCATTGAATGATAAATGACTACAAGCGAAGGAGATATGCGATTTAAAAAGCGGAAGATACAATATTTCACAATTGTATCTAGAATAACTGGAAAAGTAGAAACAAGACCAGATATAATTTGGTCGTTATGAGCCAATCCAAAATCATTGTAGATTGAACCAATCATTAGTTCCCAACCATGTGTCGAGTGAAATCCGATCCATAAATCAGTAACTAAAAGAATCGAAAAAGCTTTTATTGTGTCACTTAAGTTATAGAAGAATTCCTGAACCCAAGAGTTAAAAATGACAAGTTCTTCATTACCCAAAATAAAATAACCACTTAGAATAGCGAAACAGATTATATTTGTCGAAAAATGCAAAATGATATGGAGATGATACTCATTGTGTGTTTTGACCAATTGTATCGTTTCCTTGTGTATTCCTATACGAAGCTTTTGTATATGCGTCTCTGGGTATTCTTTTATCATTTCGTCCAACAAGAAAAGTTCTTCTAATTCTAGGAATTTTTCTAGAACATTTTTCTCTTGAATATCATTCAAAAAAGTTTCGGATTGTCTAGTATTCCACCAATTAATAACCCAAGGTTCCAGACTTTTTTGAAAGGAGAGAGAGACCGACCAGGGCAAAAATACTATAGATGCAAGATATGGGAGGGAAGTCAATGCTTTCTTTTTTTTCATTTTTTATTTGTGCATTGTTAATGAACTGCTTCATTTATCAACTCTATTTGATCTGATGTTTCTCTAAAGCACAAGTTCTATAACAAGGTATCGAACCTATGGATCTATTCCCATTTTTGTATATTTGTTAAAATAATTTAGTCCTTAGATCTAGAAGGAATATAGAAATAGAATAAGCGCCCCTTTTCGGATGAAAAAAAAAACTAGAAATATATATCAAAAATATATATATGAAAGTAAATAGATAAAGGAAATAAGATTTCCGGATATCTCAATCGGACAAATTCGAAAGAATTTCATCTGCATTTGTTCCTTTCGATAAATACTCCAAAAATCTACTTGAAGTAACGAATCGGATTTCAAGACAAAAAACCCTCCCGGATTAATTCCATTAATTATTTCGAAATGTTGCACCGTCTAAGCACAGTACAGGAATACGATAACGATATCAGTTCAAAATCTGAGGCCTAACCTAAAAGAATGAATTCTGTATTACGAAAAAAATATTCGGATATTTGATGAATTCATACTTAGTTCGGTTCATTTCAAAATACTTCAATTGGTACGCGCAAGAAATAGGCCAATTCGGCAGCTTTTTTCTCAATTTCTCGCGGAGTCAAATTCTCATCAGTACGCGTCAAGGGAATGGTTCCTTGGCCTCTGATTTCCATATAAAGAATACGACGAGGAAAAAGACCCTCTTTAACCTCCATTCTGATTGATTGGATATCTTTCATAAAGAAGCGAAGGAAGATGCGACGATTTATTCCAGGGAATCCCCAACGAAAAATACACATTATTCCTTCTTTTCTATCGAATCGGTCATAACCACTACCTACATTCCATGAAATTGTGCACCACAAATAGGAACTAATGAATAGACCCGCGATCCCATAGAAAGACATCACGATCCCTTGTGGAAAAAAAATGATTTGCTGAGATGGAAATCCGGGTATCAGATTCCTACTAAGATAACTGGAAGTTCCAACCAATAAGAATCCTAGTGAACCTAAAAAAAGGATACAGGCCCAGAAAAAATTACTTGCTTTTCGAGACCCTCGTATAAGCTCTATCCATATATGTTCTGATCGCCAGTTCATACTATACTAGATCCAGTTGCATTCGATTGGAATTGAGAAAAAAAAATTTGACTTTTCTTGATGCCGAAGTAACTTTCATCAACTAGCACTAGTCTGATATGAACCATTAGGAGTAATTGGTTAGATACATTGACTTTCTATTATAAAAATATTCGCCGATCATTTTTAACCAGATATACCCGCATATCCATGCATTTATGCAGATATCATGTATCCGCATGCCTTTCATTTGTATTCGTAAAAAGCCACATATTGTACCATATTACACTAAAAAAATATCTGTATTATGATTCAGTGTTGAAATAAATTAATGAAATTTGGTCCCATCCGATATGATATCGTATCTAGACAATCTTATTTTTTTGGACATGAAGAAATAAAGAAGCCATTGCAATCGCCGGAAATACTAGGCCCACTAAAGGGACAAAAATAGAGGGTAAGTTAAGATCTGTCATAGAATGGGTACCTCGATTTAATATTTGTACCTATTATAAAGATATCTTATGATAAGTATAAACTATTATAAATAATATTTAAGTAATTAATAAGTGCAAGGAATGAGAACTAAATGAAGTGTACCTATTCATCTTTCTACACGAATATGTATAATAATGCGATTTAAGTTTCAGAAATTTTATATTATCCCATCCTTTTTTTTCTTTTATTCTTTCTATCTTTCGAAAAAAAAAAAGGTTTTTTATTAATTTATTAAAATTAAAGAGTTTATTATAAGTTCGCGACTATAACTAAACTAATTCAATCCAACAAACAGGGATTTCTAGTAAAAAATGGGAGTTCTTGTTAAACATAGAAATCGCTTCTATTCTACTTCTATTCTATATATTATATTCTATATTTTCATTTTATTTCGATATTTTTTTTTTTGCATTTTTTTTTCAAAGGAAAGAAACCGTGGAGCTGAAATAACTCACTCAGAACACCTTTTAAAAGATTACGTGGTACGATTGGATCGAATAAGCCCTTATGGAATGAATACT